TTCATGAATCTAAGTGGAATAAGCAAAGTGGATTCCTTGTTGGTTAGTCGAGTTCCAATGAAAACCACACAATTGAAGGAAATGTCCGAATTTGCTATTTAGAAAATCAATAAACTAAGGTTTTGTCGTTCTAGATATCGGATTCAACGGAAACAATTACAGCAGTAGGGGGGGGGSAAATCAAAAAACAAGTCGAGCAAAATTATACAAAGTTATATATAAGTTGCTACCCCCCCCTTAGTCTTTCTTTAATTGAATTTCGTTTGATTAGACGGAAGTTACTTAAAAACTTCCGCTTTCTTTAAAAGATTCTGAACAGTTCCTGTGGGTTGAGCACCTTTTTCAAGGAAATATAGAATAAGAGGAACGTTTAAATAAGTTTGATTCTTCATTGGATCATAAAACCCCACTTTTCTAAGATCTTTTCCTTCTCTTCGGCATCGAACATCAATTGCAACGATTCGATAGACGGCTCATTGGGATAAATGTAGATGACCAACACCCCCCCTAGAACCGTATAGGAAGTTTTCTCCTCGTACGGCTCGAGAAAAATGATTTGCTTCGAAGTTTTGTCTATGTATGCAATTCTAATAAATTAAATGACAAATGGGCCTAGAAAATCAATTAGACTCTGATTTCAGTCTTTTTTCCTTCCTGAAAATGAAAAAGAAACCATTCGTACTCATAACTCAAGTTGGATAACTCTCAAATAGCTCAAAGGAAAAATTTTAGTCACTTTCATTTATTGAGTGGTCTTTAACCCCTTTTGTTTTGTTTGTCTTTTGTCTCGTTTCAAATTCTATTTGGATTCTTTAGTCTGATCCAATTAGTGAGACTATCGAGACAATTAAAAAGGTCTTTCCTTGTTCTTAGATCCTTTATCCTTATTTTAAATCATTGGGTTTAGACATTACTTCGGTGCTTCTTAATCCTTTCAAAGTGGCAGCAACATACCCCTTTTTTGATTTCTTTCTATCAAAGAATCCTACGGGCAGTTGATTCACGTGTGATACACTTTGAATCGAAAAAGTTTGCTAAATTCTAACAAGTCTTGCTTTTGAATTGGAAACTTGCTCGAATTGGATCCTTTCGATTTCTATATATGGAAGATACGTTTACGAAGTTGTTCCGATTAATTGGCATTAACCCTAGATCCTTGCCCCCGAGAAATGAATTAATCCTTTCTACTCGAGCTTCATCGTGGACTATTTACAACCCAACAAAAAATCGAGTGTAACAGAACAAACAATGTCGAGCCAAGAGCACTCTCATCCTTAGATAAATCGAAAATGGTGGATGGAAAAATCCACAACGGATCGTGTCCTTCAAGTCGCACGTTGCTTTCTACCACATCGTTTCAAACGAAGTTTTAACATAATATTCCTCTAATTTGGAACCGGTATGGAATTGATTCAATTATGGAATCATGAATAGTCATTGGTTCAGTTGTACATAGACATCGTAATCTAGGCTTTTTCTTCTATATATGATAATATGATATGAAACGATTTTTCTGAAAAAGTCTTAGCAAGACAGCATCTTTCACATACATAAATAATATATAGATAATATAGATAATAGCAATAAATCGAAATATATAAACGAATAACTCTTTTAATCTGCATCTTCAAGTGACTCAACAGGATAGATTAAACGATTTCCTACTTTTTGAGTACCAAATAAAGATTCCACTTACAAGCAATCATTAAAAATATTTAATAAAAATAGTTCTAATTGAAATTGAAAAAGTTTCCTATTTAGACATCATTATTTAATTTGAAGAAAATTGGACAATAAGCATGACGTTTGATCTTCATAGGAAGATAATTCTTTTTGAATTGACTCATCACTTTTAAATAGATAAAAGAAAAACGAAATCCAATTTTTTTTCATGAGATGGATAAAAAAATGATCTAAGTTCAGATTTGAATCTTTATTCTTTTCATCTGATTACGAAAATCAAATTACGAAAATCAAAAAAATAAGGAGGGTTTTTCGTATCTATCAGATAGACTGAAGAGTTGTCACTGTTATAGATATTCTATTCTATAATATAGAATTTAAATAATTTAAGGTATCAAAAATCTTTTTCACAAAAACCGAAAAATTATTGTCATTGAAATAGAACGATACATACCATATAAGCGAAATATTTCCTCATTTTATATATTTTAGATGATATATATTTATAGATTTTGTTTAACATGGGATTAAGTAATATTTCACAATAATCGACTCTTATCATAAAGTGAATAAAAGGGTGATAGGGGAAATCACCCCTGCCTCAATTGTTCTGTAGATTTCCAATTTTTACTTAGAACCAAACACGAAATACCTAAATAAAATGAGATTCAAAGAAAATATATCGGCTCCATAACATATTTCTATATGATATGTAACTTGATCGTTTGTTAATGAGATTCGAACAGACACAGATATTAAAATAAATACGGATTTACTCCTATCCACTGACTTACTTCTTTCTATAGTCATAATGGAGCATAAAAAAATGGATATGTACTGGGACGGAAGGATTCGAACCTCCGAATGGCGGGACCAAAACCCGTTGCCTTACCACTTGGCCACGCCCCATTTCAATTTCTAATCTACACTAAGAAACAATAATATTGGTATTGGTTGTTTGTCAACTCCAGTCCAAATATCTATATATCTATAGAATAGATTGGTACTAGGATTTTGATACATATAGATATAGAATTCAACTTAATTTATTGATCATTACATAGAATTCAATTAAGATATTGTATGAAAGTATGATTTCTTCTATTCTCCTTTGAGAATTGGAGGATTTTTGATTGGGTGGGTTCAAAGAAAAAGAAGGATTTTTTGTCTACCTTACTTACTTTCTTCCCTGTTCCTTATATCAAAAACTCAATCAAAATGCAATTATCTCCAAGAACAAAATGTCTGTTATGCTTAATATCGTTAGTTTGATCTGTATTAATTCTGCCCTTTATTCGAGTAGTTTTTTCTTCGGCAAATTGCCTGAAGCGTATGCTTTTTTGAATCCAATCGTAGATGTTATGCCAGTCATACCTGTACTTTTTTTTCTCTTAGCTTTTGTTTGGCAAGCTGCTGTAAGTTTTCGATGAGATCCTTAATAATAATATCTTAGAAAATGCATGATTTCTTCGAGAAAAATTCTAACAATTGAGAAAATCAGATAAGTTTTAGAGTATGAATCCTAGATTAGCACACTGAAATTCTTGGATAGTCGCCATAAATCCGGCTTACCCCCATTTCCTCATTTTTGACCCCCTTTCCAGTGAAAGACCCTAACCCCATTAGGGTCTCCCACAATATCGAATTTGGATATGAAAGAAGTTTTTGATAATGAAAAACAAATGAATTTGTGACAATTCATGAAAAAAACCTGATTTCGTGGTGTCAAAATAGGATATGTGGTAGAAAAATGGAAGATCTATTCTCTTTTTTTTTTCCAAAAAATCATCTTGGAGATTGTGTAATGCTTACTCTGAAACTCTTCGTTTATACCGTAGTAATATTTTTTGTTTCTCTCTTTATCTTTGGATTCCTATCTAATGATCCGGGGCGTAATCCTGGACGTGAAGAATAAAATCCAAAAGGTTTTCCTTGGGAAATTTTCCAATTTTCTTAGGATTTTATCTATTCCACACGCTTAACTAAGATTTTCAAAATTGAAAAATAAAATAAAGCAAGTCATTAACGGAAACGGAAAGAGAGGGATTCGAACCCTCGGTACAAATAACTCGTACAACGGATTAGCAATCCGACGCTTTAGTCCACTCAGCCATCTCTCCCAATTGCAAAAGATAATTACTACATTACAAGGAGTCTTTCTCTCTCTTTTTTCTCTATTCTAAACTAAAAGAGGGGCTCGAGCCCGCCACTAATCGAACTAAAGAAAAATAAGGAAGACCTCCTTGTGTTGATTTTGTTCGAAAGGCCCTTGTTATTCTGATGGCCTGGCCTGGTCAGTACCTAGCCGGGCCTTTTTTTTTGTTCTAACGAATTATAGATAAATAATGATTTATCTGATATCTGATTTGAAAACACAAATATTTTTTTTATTATATTATTATATTCAAGCAACAACAAAAAGAATAAAAACTGTTTCCATTTTTTTTCTTGTTATATTTTATTTCATTTTCCGAACTAAAAAAGAAACTATAGATTCTGGACAATGCATTTTTCTGTTATGATTGTAGTGTTTTTTTTGATCCGTATCTATCTTCTTTCAGCAAAAAAGAAAACTTTAGTTATTTAATTTCAATTAAATGAAGCCTCTTTTCCGAATCTGATTAAATTTTTATCTACCCACGAAAAAGTTCAACACTCTAAGTTTGATGATTCTTTAATGATCCTATCTTGATCATGCTCAATTATCTTGTTCGACAAAAGCTCCATTTGTATACAATAATCATATTGTAGCGGGTATAGTTTAGTGGTAAAAGTGTGATTCGTTCTATTAGCCCTTTAATAGTTAAAGGGTCTTTCGGTTTTATTCATATTCCGATCAAAAACTTTATTTCTTAAAAGGATTTAATCCTTTACCTCTCAATGATAAAGTCGAGAAAAAAATACACATTCTCGTGATTTGTATCCATGAGTCACTTATAAATTGAAAAGTTGGATTATGAAATTGCGAAACATAATTTTTGAATTGGATCAAGACTTCCAATTGAATAAGTATGAGTAAAGGATCCATGGCTGAAGATAAAAAGTCAATTTCCAATCGTAACTAAATCTTCCATTTTTTTTGGATGTCTAAAGAAAGAAATTGAAGCAAAATAGCTATTCTACGATGTCTTTGGTTTACTAGAGACATCGCCATATTGTTTTAGCTCGGTGGAAACAAAATCCTTTTCCTTAGGATCCTCTCAAATAGAAATAGAGAACGAAGTAACTAGAAAGATTGTTAGAATCACCTTCTTCTAGAAGGATCATCTAGAAAGCAATTCATTTTGTTTGTATTCAGACAAAAAGCTGACATAGGT